AAACACATCCATAGTTGGAGTAATAGTGACAACTCGAGTTCCAGTAATGTTGATCATTTAGTCGGCGTCAGGGACATTTGGGATTTCAGCGTTGATGAAACTTTTTTAGTTCAGGATAGTAATAAGGACAGTTATTCCATCTATTTTGATATAGAAAATAAAGTTTTTGAGATTGAGACTGATTATTCTTTTCTGGGTGAACTAGAAAGTTCTTTTTCTAGTTATTGGAGTTCTAGTTATCTGAATAATGGGTCTAGGATTGGCGACTCCCAATATGATCATTATATGTATGATACTAACTATAGTTGGAATAATTACATCAATAGTTGCATTGACCGTTATCTTCGCTCTCAAATCTGTATTGATAGTTCTATTTTTAGTGGTAGTAACTATTATAGCGAAAGTTACATTTATAGTTACATTTGTGGTGAAAGCGAAAATAGTAGTGAAAACGAGAGTACCAGTCTAATAACTAGCACGAATGGTAGCGATTTGGTTATAAGAGAAAGTTCTAATGATCTCGATATAACTCAAAAATACAAGCATTTATGGGTTCAATGTGAAAATTGTTATGGATTAAATTATAAGAAATTTTTGAAGTCAAAAATGAATCTTTGTGAACAATGTGGATATCATTTGAAAATGAATAGTTCAGATAGAATTGAACTTTTGATTGACCCAGCGACTTGGGATCCTATGGATGAAGACATGGTATCTCTGGATCCTATTGAATTTCATTCCGAAGAGGAACCTTATAAAGATCGTATTGATTCTTATCAAAGAAAGACAGGATTAACCGAGGCTGTTCAAACAGGCACAGGTCAACTAAACGGCATTCCCGTAGCAGTTGGGGTTATGGATTTTCAGTTTATGGGGGGTAGTATGGGATCCGTAGTAGGTGAGAAAATTACTCGTTTGATTGAGTATGCTACCAATCAATTTTTACCTCTTATTTTAGTGTGTGCTTCCGGAGGAGCACGAATGCAAGAAGGAAGTTTGAGCTTGATGCAAATGGCTAAAATATCTTCTGCTTTATATGATTATCAATCGAATAAAAAGTTATTTTATGTGTCAATCCTTACGTCTCCTACAACTGGTGGGGTGACAGCTAGTTTTGGGATGTTGGGAGATATCATTATTGCTGAACCTAACGCCTATATTGCATTTGCCGGTAAAAGAGTAATTGAACAAACATTGAATAAGGCAGTACCTGAAGGTTCACAATCGGCTGAATTTTTATTCCATAAGGGCTTATTCGATTCAATCGTACCACGTAATCTTTTAAAAGGCGTTTTGAATGAGTTACTTCAGCTCCATGATTTCTTTCCTTTGAATCCTAAATCAAGTAGAGCCTTAACTTAATTAAAGTTAATTAAATTGAAATTAGTTAATTTTTTTTTTTCTGGCGAGCAGGTATTTTTTTATTGTAATCAAAGGAAAAACACCACGAATGCATTTTTATGTGACATAAGAGTAAATTGTAGTAAAGAATCATCCAGATAATTTTTTGGCCGATATTCACTCTTTTTTCTTGTTGATAGAAAAAAGAGTGAATTTTTTTTTCCGTGAAAAAAAAGTTCGGCAAGGTAAAATGGTAAATAATAAAAAATAAAAGGAATTTCATCTTTTTTTCTTACTTCTGCATACAAAAATAGAAAAAAGTAGAGTCTCATATATATATATATATATCGCGATCGCGAGAATCCCCTCTTTTTGGTAAAAACAAAAAATCCCAATTTTTTGATCGGATTAGAAATTGTAACGAAGTGTTCGGGAATTTATAAGCAGAAAAACTCGTTATTTTTTATTTTAGTAAAATAAAAAAAAAGAAAGTTATAAGACAAGAAAAAAAAAAGATAATATAAAGAAGAATAAAAAATAGGTGGATTATCATATATATTTCATGTAGAAATACAAAAAAGTCACTTAATTAGTTCAATACTCTTTGGACTTTATTTTATTAGAATTATATATGTTCATTTCGATATAATTTTATTATATACAAATCTTAGTGATTCTAAAATTAGCTTTGGAATAATTACTAATAAACTAATTACTATTACCAATAATTAAAATAATTAATAAATAATTCGATTAGTAATATAAGAATTACTACTAGTAATATAGTAATATTACTATAGTAATATAAGAATTATTAAGATATAATAATTAATTAATAAGATAAGAATTAATACGAAATGAAATAAATAAATATCGAATATTAGAATATAGAATATGTTAATAGAAATTAAATATAGATATAGAATAATATATAATTAAGAATTATAGAATATTCTAATATAAAAAATAATATTAAATTCGATTCTAATTATTAGAATATAAATATTCTAATCTAAATATAATAATATAAAAATGAAATAAAAATTCCAATTAAAAGATAGAAGAAAAAAAAATATTAGAAGAAAAAATAAACAGGTACAAATATTAAATTGAGGTGCCCATTCTATGACAATTCTCAACAACTTACCCTCCATTTTTGTCCCTTTAGTGGGCTTAGTATTTCCGGCAATTGCAATGGCTTCATTATCTCTTCATGTTCAAAAAAACAAGATTTTTTAGATCCGATTAGGTACGATGGAAGTAGATTTCATTTATTTATTTTTCAAGGCCTAGACTTAGATCCTAATACGGATATCTAGTTAGTCTAATATGATATAATCTAATACGATATAACATGTTAGATATGTGTAGATAGGAGATCATAGGATGAGGCTACTTTATTTGTTAATCTAATGAATTCGATGAATTCCTCCTAAAGATTCACATCAAAATAGTGCGAGTTGATGGAAATTACTTCGGAAACAGAAAAAAAAAAAAAAAAAAAAAAGAAAGTCAAATCAAATGGGCTAGTCTCCCACTTCCAAAAAAAAGCAACTGGATCTAGTATGAGTTGGCGATCAGAACATATATGGATAGAACTTATAGCGGGGTCTCGAAAAATAAGTAATTTCTGCTGGGCTTTTATACTTTTTTTAGGTTCATTGGGTTTTTTATTGGTTGGAATTTCCAGTTATCTTGGAAAAAGTTTCATATCTTTATTTTCCTCTCAGCAAATACTTTTTTTTCCACAAGGGATCGTGATGTCTTTCTATGGGATCGCTGGTCTATTTATTAGTTGTTATTTGTGGTGCACAATTTTGTGGAATGTGGGTGGGGGTTATGATCGATTCGATAGAAAAGAAGGAATAGTATGTATTTTTCGCTGGGGATTTCCTGGAAAAAATCGTCGCATCTTACTCCGATTCCTTATGAAAGATATTCAGTCTATTAGAATAGAAGTTAAAGAGGGTATTTACGCTCGGCGTATCCCTTATATGGAAATAAGAGGCCGAGGGACTGTTCCTTTGACTCGTACTGATGATAATTTTACTCCACGAGAAATTGAGCAAAAAGTAGCGGAATTGGCCTATTTTTTGCGTGTACCAATTGAAGTATTTTAAAATTAGTTGAAGAATGAGCATTTTCGTAGCAGGAGTGAAAAAATCCAAGAGTCTTCTTTTTTTATAGCAAAACTTATATAGCATAACTTAACTGGAATTTCTTCACAATATTGATGAACTGATGAACTAAAGAATACGTATTATATATACGTATCCGGAACAATTCCAATTAGAAAATCAAACTTTTTAATCTAAAAATTTTGTTATGCGTATGTAAATTCACTAAATCCAATAACAAAACAAGTAAGAAATCAAAATAATAGACCCATCTCATAGATCAAAACAAAGCATTTCGGAATAAAATAGAAAGAAATTCTCTTTTTATGTTCAATATTTGAAATTGATAGGTTACGTATCGGTAGATTCTATCTTGGAAATTATCTCTACTTTTTTTTGTCATGTGTCAGTCGAGGTTTCTTTTTATCTTTTTTTGTCTTCCTTAACCTTAATGTAATGAGCAAAGGACTGGACCACTTAGAATGCTAACCTTTCTGTCTTATTTTGCTTTTGCCACTCATTTTTTATTATCACATCACAATATTCTTCATAAATCTTTCTTAATTATTCCTGTGGGATATGGGTAAATTGGCCATTTTTTTTTTTTTTTTTCGAAATATTTGTTTTGTTGATAGAACGGAATTCTTTTATCTCTAAATCCGAATTTGGAGTCGCTCTGGGGGACATTTATGGAAAGGGGTAAATTGCTTCGAAATTGAGCAATTGAGATATCTAAAAAGAATATTTTTTTCTTCATTTGTGTACTCTTTTTATTTTAGGCTATTTTTTTTTTTTTGTATTCTTTCATTTTTCAAAATTCAAGGACTAACCACTGGCTTACAAATAAAAACAGCGAATAGATTCATAAGTTCGAAGCCTTGGAAGAGAACTTATACTTGATAGGGAAGAGAACTTATACTTGATAGAAATATTAGATCATATAGAATCGAGAAATGAGGTGCGTTCATTAAAAATTCACATACGAAAAATGGAAAAAAAAAACACATTTATTACCCTTCTATATCTTATATATATAGTTTTTTTTCCCTGGTGGATCTCTTTTTTATTTAAAAAAAGTTTTGAATCTTGGGTTATTAGTTGGTGGAATACTAGTAAATCCGAAATTTTTTTAAATGATATCCAAGAAAATTGTTTTCTAGAAAAATTCATAGAATTCGAGGAGCTCGCTCGCTTGGACGAAATGATAAAAGAATATCCGGAAATACATCTACAAAAGTTTCCTATCGGAATCCAGAAACAAACGATCCAATTGATCAAGATACATAATGAGGATCGTATCAATACGATTTTGCACTTCTCGACAAATATAATCTCTTTCGTTATTGTAAGTGGTTATTCTATTCTAAGTAATGAAGAACTTTTTTTTATTAATTCTTGGGTTCAAGAATTCCTATATAACTTAAGTGACACAATAAAAGCTTTTTCCATTCTTTTATTAACCGATTTATGTATAGGATTCCATTCACCCCACGGTTGGGAACTAATGATTGGTTCTGTTTATAAAGATTTTGGATTTGCTCA